GTTACTTTGACAGAATAGTGTATTAAATTTAGAATTTAAATAAAAATAATTGTTAAGTATTTAAGTAATAATATATTTAATTAACTCTATTTTTATTTCTTTAGATATAATAATTATAGTATTAATTTCTATTGCATATCTTACATTATTAGAGCGAAAAGTGTTAGGTTATATTCAACTACGAAAAGGCCCTAATAAAGTTGGAATTATAGGATTATTACAGCCTTTTAGTGATGCAATTAAATTATTTAGAAAAGAAAATTTTGTTATTTTAAAATCTAATTATTATTTTTATTTATTAAGACCTATGTTTATAATATTATTAATATTATTATTGTGAAATAATATACCAATAATTAGTGAATTAATAAATATATATTTTAGAATATTAATAATTTTAAGTTTAATGAGAATAGGAGTATATGGATTAATAATTGCGGGGTGATCTTCTAATTCAATATATACATTAATTGGGAGATTACGAAGAATTGCTCAAACAATTTCATATGAAGTGAGGATAATTATTTTATTGTTAAGTGTATTAGTTAGTATAGAGAGATTTAATTTAATAAATTTAATATTTTATCAAAAATATTTATATAATATATTTTATTTTTTTATATTAATAGTAATTTTAATGGTAAGATTTTTGGCTGAATTAAATCGTACTCCTTTTGATTTTGCAGAAGGGGAGTCAGAGTTAGTATCAGGATTTAATATTGAATATATAAGGGGTAGGTTTGCATTAATTTTTATTGCTGAATATGGAATAATTATATTAATAATATTTTTATTTACTATATTATTTATAGGAGGTAATTTAATAAAATTTATATTTTATTTTAATTATTTATTTATATTATTTTTTATTATTTGAATTCGAGGGACATTCCCACGTTTTCGATATGATAATTTAATATATTTAACATGAATAAGATATTTACCAATTAGTTTAAATTATTTATTATTTATAATTAGAATTAAATGAATAATATTATTATAACATATATATATATATATATATATATATATAAGTGTTTAAGATTGCACATAATGTTTTGAATATTAAAGGAATAATTAATATATATATATATATATATATATATATATAAATTATTAGAAGAATATACTTCTTTCTTATGTATTCAAAACATAGACTTTATAATAAGTTAAATAATTATTTATTTATAAATAAAAGAGTCTGATCAATTAGCAATGATAGGGCTAATAAAAAAATAAGAAAAATAAAAGATTGATGCAATTTGACCAATTAAAATATAAGGATTTTCTACTGGACGAGCTCCAATTCATGTTAAAATAATAAATAATGAAACGAATACTCAAAATAGGTTTTGATTAATAAAATAAAATTTAAATCCTTTTATTTTATAATTTATGTTAAAAGGTAAAATTAATAGAATTAAAATTGATATAATTAATGCAATTACCCCACCTAATTTATTAGGAATAGAGCGAAGAATAGCATAGGCAAATAAAAAATATCATTCTGGTTGAATATGAATTGGTGTAATTATAGAATTTGCAGGTCTAAAATTTTCAGGATCTGAAAGAATATATGGATTTATTAAACAAATTAGTATTAGTAATATAATTATTATAATGAAGCCTAATAAATCTTTAATTGAATAATATGGATTAAAGGGAATTTTAAATAAATTACTATTTAATCCTATTGGATTAGATGACCCCCTTTCATGTAAAAATATTAAATGTAAGATTACTAAAAATAAAATAATAAAAGGAAAAATATAATGAAAAGAATAAAATCGATTTAAAGTAGCATTATTAACTGAAAATCCCCCTCATAATCATTGAACAACTAATTCACCAATATAGGGAATAGCAGAGACAAGATTAGTAATTACTGTAGCACCTCAAAATGATATTTGACCTCATGGTAATACATATCCTATAAATGCAGTTCCTATAGTAAATAAGAAGATAATTACACCTATAAATCATGTTATAATTAAGACAAATGAATTATAATATAAACCTCGACCAATATGGATAAACATACAAATAAAAAATATGGATGCCCCATTTATATGAATAAGTCGAATTAATCACCCATAATTTACATCTTGAATAATATGAATAATACTATTGAATGCTAAGGTGATATTAGGGGCATAATGTATAGAGAGAAATAGGCCTGAGATAATTTGGATTATTAAACATAATCCTAATAGTGAGCCAAAATTTCATCAAATAGAAATATTTAGAGGGGTTGGTAAATTAATTAGAGAGTTATAAATAATATTTAAAAGATTATTATTAATAAAAATAGATTTTTTCATTTATGTATAATTTAATTTATTTTACGTAATGATATTTTTTTATTAATTATTATTTTAACAATAAAAGTTAATCTTATTAATAAATATATTAATGAAATTAATATTCTTCAATTTTTTCTTAGGGTATATAAATAATTAATATAATTAATATTATTAATTATAATGAAATTAATAGAAATAATTTCATTAAATAAATTATTTCAGGGAAAGTTATACTTAAAATTTTTTAAAACTATTATTCTAAATATGATAAATAAAAATAATTTAAGTGGAAGACTAATTATTATAGATTTAGTTATAATTATATTTATGTTACTAATAAATCTAGTAAAATATAAAAAAATAATTATTATACCACCAATTATAATTAAAAAGATAATGTATGAAAATCAATGGGTATTATTTCTTATTCCTATATTAATAACTGATAAAGAGATGAATAAAAATAATAATAATCTTAATAATAATGGATGAAGTAAATTATAATATGACGGAATAGTATTAATTAATATAATTAAAATGGATAATAAAGAAAAAAATATAATTTGATTTAATAAAATAGATTTTATCATTAATTAATAATTACAAGAAATAGTTTATTAAAATATTAATTTTGGAGATTAATGATATAAATTAAATTTATTTTTTTGATTTAGTTATATATTATATATACATATATATTTAATTTACAAAATTAATATTTTTTTTAAATTAATAACTAAATATTTTTATAAATATATATATTTATCTATTAGTATTTATTAGTTCAATATTTATATTTGTTTATTATTATAATTATTTATTAATTACATTAATTAGGTTAGAATTTGTTATAATTTCATTATTAATAATATTAAGGATAATTTTAATATTTAGTAATAATATAACATTAATTATTTATTATTTAGTTTTTATAGTATGTGAGAGGGTATTAGGATTATCATTATTAATTATTTTAATTCGATCTTATGGTAATAATAATATTAAATTAATAAGATTAAATATATGATAAAATTTATTATATTTATTATTTTTATAATACTAAATATTAAAATAATTAATATATTAATATTAATATATATTAATATAATTTTATTAATAGTTATTTCTTTAGTTTTTATAATATCTATTAATTTTAATATAGATTGGATAAATTTATATAATTGAATTGGTGTTGATATAATTAGTTATGTTATGATTTTACTATCTATTTGAATTATTAGAATAATATTTTTTGTATCAATAGATATTAAAAATAAAATAAAATATTCTTTAGTTTTATTAATATTACTATTAAGTTTATTAATAAGATTTAGTAGGGTAAATTATTTTATATTTTATTTATATTTTGAAATTAGATTATTACCAACATTTTTATTGATTATAGGTTGGGGGTACCAACCTGAGCGAATTAGTGCTTCTATATTTATGTTATTATATACATTATTTGCTTCTTTACCCATAATATTAATTATTTTTATTTTATATGATTTAATAAATTCATTAAATTATATAATTATTATAAATAAGTTATTAAATTTTGGTTGAATAGAAGAGTTAATTTATTTTTATATAATTTTTGCTTTTTTAGTTAAAATTCCAGCTTATACTTTACATTTTTGATTACCTAAAGCTCATGTTGAGGCTCCTATTGCTGGGTCAATAATTTTAGCAGGAGTTATATTAAAGTTAGGAGGGTATGGTTTAATGCGTAGGATATTGATAATATTAAATTATAGAATTATGATAAATTATTTTATAATCATTAATGCATTACTTGGGATAATTACTTTAAGATTAGTATGTTTACGTCAATATGATATAAAAGTTTTAGTAGCTTATTCTTCTGTGGTTCATATAGGGATAATAATATGTGGAATAATAAGAATAATAACTTGGGGATTTTTAGGGGGGTTTATAATAATATTTGCTCATGGGTTATGTTCTTCTGCATTATTTATTTTAGTAAATTATTTATATATTCGTACAAAAAGTCGTAATTTATATATTAATAAAGGAATAATAATATTTTTTCCTTCAATATCAATATGATGATTTATAATTTGTTCATGTAATATATCTTCTCCAGTTTCATTAAATTTATTAAGAGAATTAATAATTGTAATAGTTATATTAAATTGATCAATTTATATTATGATTTTATTAATATTAGGAATATATTTTAGAGCTATGTATTCTTTATACTTATTTTCTTACAGGCAACATGGGCAAGGTAATAGATTATTAACAAAATTATTTAATAATAATATTTTAGAATATAATGTTTTATTATTCCATTGAATTCCTTTAAATTTATTAATTGTAAAATTAGAAATATTTATTTATTTAAATAATTTATAATAAAATATTGATTTGTGGAGTCAAAAATGTATAATTACTTTAAATAATATTATTATATTATTTAAGAGGGATAATATTTTTTATCATTAGAATATTTATATTTATTTTAAGGATATGATTTATATTAAATAAATTAATTTATTTTTTAGAATGAAATGTTTATTCAATAAATTCAATTAATTTAAATATATATATATATATTGATTGGGTACTATTATTATTTTTATTTATAGTATTATTTATTTCTTCAATAATTATATTATATTGTAGAGAATATATAAATCATGATAATTACTATGTTCGTTTTTATTATTTAGTTTTATTATTTATTTTATCAATAATTCTTATAGTGTTAAGGCCTAATATGATTAGGATTTTAATTGGATGAGATGGGCTTGGATTAATTTCTTATTGTTTAGTAATTTATTATCAAAATTATAGGAGATTTAATTCAGGTATATTAACAGTATTATTAAATCGTATTGGAGATGTAACTATTTTAATAAGAATTAGATTGATAATAATAAATGGAAGGTGAAATTTTTTAATACTTAATAAAATTAATATATTAATAATATTAATAGTAGTAATATCAGCTTTTACTAAAAGGGCTCAATTTCCTTTTTCTTCTTGATTACCTGCTGCTATAGCAGCACCTACTCCTGTCTCGTCATTGGTGCATTCATCTACTTTAGTTACTGCTGGGGTATATTTATTAATTCGATTTCATTACTTATTATTTAATAATAGGACTATTATAATATACATTATATTATCAGGAATTATTACTATACTAATATCAGGGTTTTCAGCTAATTTAGAGTTTGATATTAAAAAAATTATTGCATTTTCAACTTTATCTCAATTGGGTTTAATAATAATAATTTATGGGATTAAAAATTGAGAATTATCATATTTTCATTTAATTATTCATGCAATATTTAAATCGATAATATTTATATGTTCTGGAGTTTTAATTCATAGGATAAGTAATATTCAAGATATTCGATTTATAGGTAAATTAAAAAGATTTTATCCTATAACTTTTAGAATATTAGTAATTTCTAATTTATCTTTATGTGGTATACCATTTATATCAGGATTTTATTCAAAAGATCAGATTTTAGAAATAATAATAATAATAAATATAAATTTAATAACTTATTTATTGATACTATTAGCTACTGGTTTAACAGTATCTTATTCTATTCGTATATTAATATATTTAATAAATAAAGAATTAATGATATTACCAATATTAATAATAAAAGATTATAAATTAATAAATTATCCAATAGTAATATTAATAATTATATCAATTTTTTTAGGTAGATTATTAAATTTAATTTTATTTAATAATATTGAAAATATTTTTATATTAATATATGAAAAATTAATTATTATTTTTATTTGTACATTTTTTATTATTATAAGAATGATAAATAGTAAAATTAAATTTTTGAAGTTTTATATAATAAAGTATTTTTTTGGTAAAATATGATTTTTAAATAATTTTACTCCAATAATTATTTTACTTTCATTATTAAGTGCTAAAGATTCAATTATTGATTATGAAAAAGGGTGAAGTGAAATTCATATAAAAAATTTAATAATTTTATTAAATTTTAAAGTTAATAAATTTGATAAAATTAATAATAGGAATAATATTGTAATTATATTATTTAGAATAAGAATTATTACTATAATTATAGTAATATTGTATTATAATAGTTTAAAAAACATTATATTTTCAATATAAAGATAATCAATAGATTTTATAATATATTTAAAAATTAGAAAATTATTTTAATATCTTCAATATTATGTTTTTTTTAAACTATTTAAATTTATGAAATTATGATTTTTTTCAACTAATCATAAATATATTGGTATTTTATATTTTATTTTTGGGATATGAGCTGGAATTATAGGATTATCAATGAGAATAATTATCCGTATAGAATTAGGTAATCCTGGTTCATTAATTGGTAATGATCAAATTTATAACTCAATTGTTACTACTCATGCTTTTACTATAATTTTTTTTTTCGTAATGCCAGTAATGATGGGAGGATTTGGAAATTTTTTAATCCCTATTATTATAGGAGTACCTGATATAGCTTTTCCTCGAATAAATAATATGAGATTTTGATTACTTCCACCTAGATTTATTTTATTAATTTCTAGAATATTTATCGGATCAGGAACTGGAACTGGTTGAACAGTTTATCCCCCTTTATCTAGAAATTTAGCACATGGTGGGCCTTCAGTAGATTTATCAATTTTTTCCCTACATATTGCAGGTGTTTCTTCTATTATAGGATCAATTAATTTTATTACTACAATTATAAATATAAAAATTAATAAAATAGAAAATATTCCATTATTTTCTTGAGCTATATTATTAACGGCTATTTTATTATTATTATCTTTACCTGTTTTAGCTGGTGCAATTACTATATTATTATTTGACCGAAACTTAAATACATCTTTTTTTGATCCTGCAGGAGGTGGGGATCCTATTTTATATCAACATTTATTTTGATTTTTTGGTCACCCAGAAGTATATATTTTAATTTTACCAGGATTTGGATTAATTTCTCATATAATTTGTAATGAAAGATTGAAAAAAGAAACATTTGGAGTAATAGGGATAATTTATGCTATAATTTCAATTGGTTTATTAGGATTTATTGTATGAGCTCATCATATATTTACTGTTGGGATAGATGTTGATACTCGAGCATATTTTACTTCAGCAACTATAATTATTGCAGTTCCAACAGGGATTAAAATTTTTAGATGATTAGCTTCAATGAATGGGGTAAAATTAAAATTTACTGTAAGGAACTTATGATTATTAGGATTTATTTTTTTATTCACAGTAGGTGGTTTAACTGGTATTATTTTATCTAATTCTTCAATTGATATTATTTTGCATGATACATATTATGTAGTTGCTCATTTTCATTATGTTTTATCAATAGGGGCTGTATTTGCAATTTTTGGAAGATTTATTTATTGATATCCAATAATATTTGGAATTACTATGAATCAGAAATGATTAAAAATTCAATTTATTTTAATATTTGTTGGTGTAAATTTAACTTTTTTCCCTCAGCATTTTTTAGGATTAAGAGGTATGCCTCGTCGATACTCAGATTATCCTGATTCATTTTTATGTTGAAATATTATTTCTTCAATAGGGAGAGTTATTTCTATAATTAGAACATTATATTTTTTTTTTATTTTATGAGAAAGGGTTATTTCATATCGTATAGTAATTTTTAGTAAAGGTAGAAATAATTCTATTGAATGAGTAATAGAATTTCCTCCTAAATATCATTCTTTTAATGAAATTCCTAAACTTTATAATTAATTAATTCTAATATGGCAGATTAGTGCAATAGATTTAAATTCTATATATATAATTTATATTATTTTTAGAAATATCAATATGAGGACAAATTTTATTTCAAGATGCAAATTCACCAATTATAGAGAATATAATTATATTTCATGATCATGCTATATTAGTTATTATAATAATTATTACTTTAATTATTTATGTATTATTTTATATATTTATTAATAAATATGTGAATCGTTTAATATTAGAAGGTCAAATAATTGAAATAATTTGAACAGTAGTGCCAATTATATTCTTAATTTTTTTAGCTATCCCTTCATTAAAGATTTTATATTTAACTGATGAGATTAATAACCCTATTATTTCAGTAAAAGTTATTGGTCATCAATGATATTGAAGATATGAGTATTCTGATTTTAAAAATATTATATTTGATTCTTTTATAATTAATAATATTAATAAAAGTGGATTTCGTTTATTAGATGTTGATAATAATATAATTTTACCAATTAGTAATCAAATTCGTTTATTAATTAATTCAAGTGATGTAATTCATTCTTTTGCTATACCTTCAATAGGGGTGAAAGTGGATGCTATTCCTGGACGAATTAATCAGATTCCTTTATATATTAAACGTCCCGGGTTATATTTTGGTCAATGTTCAGAAATTTGTGGGGTAAATCATAGTTTTATACCTATTGTTATAGAAGCTACTAGATTAAAGTATTTTATTAATTGAATTAATTCAGTATAATTATTTGAAGTATATGTTAGCATACTATTATTTGATTTAAAAAATCAATTCTTACTTTAAGATATCAAATAAATTAAATAAAATTAGTTAAATAATAACATTAATTTGTCAGATTAAAGTTAATAAATAATATTATTTTATTATTCCACAAATAAGACCTATAATATGGATAATATTATATATTTATTTTTTATTATTACTACTAATATCAATTATTATTTTGTATTATATCATTATTTATAAAGATATTTTATTATTTAAAGATAATAAAATAACATATTTAAAGTTTAATAATAAATGATAATAAATTTATTTTCTATTTTTGATCCTTCTACATCTTTAATATTTTCATTAAATTGAATTAGATCAATTTGTATTATTTTATTATTACCTAATTTATTTTGAGTAATTCCAAGTCGTTGGGGGTTTTTAATTATTTGACTATTAAATTATTTAATAAGAGAATTTTATAATTTATTAAATAATAAGATAAATAATATAAATATTTTATTATTCATTAGAATATTTATAATAATTATATTAAATAATTTTATGGGAATATTTCCCTATATTTTTACATCTTCTAGTCATTTAAGATTTAGTATATCTTTATCATTAGTATTATGAGTTGCATTAATATTATTTGGGTGAATTAATTTTACTAATCATATACTTACTCATCTTGTTCCTCAAGGAACACCTGTATTATTAATACCTTTTATAGTTTTAATTGAAACAATTAGGAATTTAATTCGACCAATTACATTATCAGTTCGATTATCAGCAAATATAATTGCAGGACATTTATTAATAACTTTAATTTCGTCTACAGGAACAAGATTAAGAGTTGTGATATTAGTAATAATATTATTATCACAAAGAATTTTAATTATTTTAGAATTAAGGGTTAGAATTATTCAAGCTTATGTTTTTACAGTTTTATCAACATTATATAGAACAGAAACAAACTAATGAAAAAAATAATTCAACCTTTTCATTTAGTTACATTAAGTCCTTGACCTTTATTATCTTCTTTTAGGGTGATAGTAACAATAATTGGTTTAATAAATTGGTTTAATAATTTTAATTATTATTTATTTTTATATGGGAATATATTAATTATTATATGTTTAGTTCAATGATGACGGGATGTCATTCGGGAGAGAACCTATCAAGGATTTCATTCTAAAAAAGTAGTAAAAGGTTTAAAATTAGGGATATTATTATTTATTATTTCAGAAGTATTTTTTTTTATTAGAATTTTTTGATGTTATTTTCATATATTTTTATCTCCAAGAGTTGAGATTGGTAGGATATGACCTCCTAAAAATATTCAAACATTTAATCCTTATCAAATTCCTTTATTAAATACCTTTATTTTATTATCTTCTGGAGTATCAGTAACGTGATGCCATTATTCAATATTAAATAAAAATAATTATGAAAGATTTATTAGGCTTTTAATAACAGTTATTTTAGGAATAATTTTTACTATATTTCAATATAAAGAATATTATGAAAGATCATTTAATATTTCTGATTCAGTATATGGATCAATTTTTTATATATCTACTGGGTTTCATGGTCTACATGTAATTATTGGGACAATATTTTTATTAGTAAATTTATTACGTATTTATAATAATAATTATTCATCAATTCATCATTTTGGGTTTGAAGCTGCTGCTTGGTACTGACATTTTGTTGATGTAGTTTGGCTATTTTTATACTTATTAGTGTATTTTTGATCTAGGTAAGTTTATTAAATCTAAAGATAATTAAATTTTAATTAATACTTTAAAATAAACTATTATATTTATTATTATTTTTTTCATTATTATTTTTATTTTAATAATAATAATAATAATTAATTTAACTTTAAGGAAAAAAATAAGTAAGAATCGTGAGAAAATATCTCCGTTTGAATGTGGATTTGACCCGATAGAGAAAAATCGGATGCCTTTTTCATTATCTTTTTATTTAATTGCAGTAATTTTTTTAATTTTTGATGTGGAAATTGCAGTGATTTTACCAATAGTATTAATAAATTTTTATTTATATTATATTATTTATTTAAATCTAATACTTATTTTGTTAATTTTATTATTTGGATTGTTTATGGAGTGGAAAGAAGGGGCTTTAATATGATTTAAATAAATTTTAATTATATTAAATATTTATTCTAAAAAATTTAATAATTTAAAATTAAAATTATAATTTGCAAAATTATACTTATCATTAGTGATTTAAATTTTATAAAAAAAAGAATCTAATAAAATAGATATTAATTTCGGCTTAATAGTAAGATATTAATTTATCCTTTTTTAAAAAAAAAATTAATTGGAATATCTAATTCAATTTAATTATTAACAGTAATTTTCCTCTAGGCTTTGGATTCAATTAAGAAATATAAAGAAATTGAATTTCTAATTCATAATTATAATAATTTATTTTATTAATATTTCTAAGTGATATGACTGAAATTAAGTGATAAATTGTAAATTTATTTATAGAATAAGAATATTCTTATTACTATATTTTAATATAAAATTTATACTAATATAGTATATTTTAAACTTTGAAGGTTTATAGTTTTATTTAACTTAAAATTTTAAAATAAATCAAATCTAATAATGAAAATTAATGACAATCAATTTAATAAAATTAATTTAATATTTATACTATATTTATAATTAATAAATTTATAATTAATTTTATATCCTAATGAGTTAATTATAATATTATTAAAAATTAGTTGTAAATAAAAATATATACTAATTAATGATGCTATAATTATAATAAATAAGGTAGATAATGGAATAAGTGAAAATAATAATTTTAATGAAATTAATTTTATTATAAATCCTAAAAAGGGGGGAAGACCTGCTAGAGAAAAAATAGAAAATAATATTAGATAAAATATTTTTTTGTTATTAAATTTGATTAAATAAATGTTAATAATATTCAATAAATTAAACTGATTAAATAGAATTAATAAGTTAATAGAAATAGTAGAATAAATAATAAAATATAAAATTCTAATTGTTTCGTTAAATAATATAATTGTAATAATTCAAGTTATTTGAATAATAGAAGAATAGGTTATAATAATTTTTAAAATATTTTGATTTAATCCTTTAATTGAACAGAATATACTTGATAATATTATTAATAATAAATTTATATAAATTGAAAATTTAAAAATTATAATATAATTAATAATAATTAAAGGAATAATTTTTTGGATAGTTCTTATTAATAAAATATTAATTCAGTTAATATTAATTATTATTTTTAAATATCATATATAAAATGGTGGTATGCCTAATTTTGTTAATATTACTAAGTTTATTAAAATAATTAGGATTTCATTGAATTGAGTGAAGTGGATAAAAATTATTGATAATAAAAAAACAAATGAATTGAATGTTTGAACTAAATAATAATTTATTAGTATTTCATTTTTAGGGGATTTTTCAAAGGTTAATAGTCTAATAAATCTAATTATATTAATTTCTATAATTATTCATATAGAAAATCATGATGATGTGAAAAAAATTATAATAGTTCTAATAATTATTATTGGAATAAATAAAATATAAGAATAATAATTTATAAAAATATTAATGAAGTGCCTGATTAAAAGGATTATTTTGATAGAATAAATTATATAAATATTATTTATCTTCATTAATTTATTTAATTTAAATTTATTTAAACTTATTAATTGGAAATTAATTATACTAATTATATTAATTAAATTTCATTTAGGGATGAAATTTTGTGTAATTATATAATTTGATAAATATTTTTGTTAATTCAATTAATTTAGTAGGATTTAATTTAATTAATCAAATAAATTTAAGTAATTTTAGTTTATAAAACTAGCAAATTTAATGAATTAATGCATTTAAATATTATTAATTAAATAATTAAAATTTCATTTAGGGATGAAATTTTGTGTAATTATATAATTTGATAAATATTTTTGTTAATTCAATTAATTTAGTAGGATTTAATTTAATTAATCAAATAAATTTAAGTAATTTTAGTTTATAAAACTAGCAAATTTAATGAATTAATGCATTTAAATATTATTAATTAAATAATTAAAATTTCATTTAGGGATGAAATTTTGTGTAATTATATAATTTGATAAATATTTTTGTTAATTCAATTAATTTAGTAGGATTTAATTTAATTAATCAAATAAATTTAAGTAATTTTAGTTTATAAAACTAGCAAATTTAATGAATTAATGCATTTAAATATTATTAATTAAATAATTAAAATTTCATTTAGGGATGAAATTTTGTGTAATTATATAATTTGATAAATATTTTTGTTAATTCAATTAATTTAGTAGGATTTAATTTAATTAATCAAATAAATTTAAGTAATTTTAGTTTATAAAACTAGCAAATTTAATGAATTAATGCATTTAAATATTATTAATTAAATAATTAAAATTTCATTTAGGGATGAAATTTTGTGTAATTATATAATTTGATAAATATTTTTGTTAATTCAATTAATTTAGTAGGATTTAATTTAATTAATCAAATAAATTTAAGTAATTTTAGTTTATAAAANTATTTAATAAAATATAGAAATAATTTTAATCATTAGGGGATTAAATTATTAAAATAAATTTTAATAAATTATACATTGTAAAAGAATAATTTATATAATATTTATAATTTATAAATTAATTTATATGTAATATTTAATAAAATATAGAAATAATTTTATACAAATATTAATAATAATAATTTAATAAATTAAAATTTATATTATAAGGAGTAACTTAATCTTTAAGAGGACTAAAATTATTTTAAAGATAGACTAAATATTAAGTTATTAGACTCATAATCTAAAGATATAAAAATTATTCTTTATAAAAAATTTTAGTTTAAATATTTAAAATATTTTTTTTACAAGAAAAGGATAATATAATTTATTAAATTTTATAATAAATTGAAATTTAGTTTATGAATTAATTATTTTATTTATATATATATAATTTTAAAAGGATACATAAATTTTTAATAAATTTAAATAATGAATAATATAAAAATTTAATAAAAATAATAAATTATTATTTAGAAATTAAATTAAATATAGGTTTATTTTGTGCCAGCATCAGCGGTTATACAAAATATATAAATTAATTTTATTAATTATTATTTAAAGAATAGAGTTATAACATGAAATATTATTATATGATTAAATAATAATAATATAAGATTTTATAAATTAATATTTGAAGATAAAAAATTAATTATAATAAACTAGGATTAGATACCCTACTATAGTTAATAAAATTTAATAATTAGTTAGTAAAATATAATTTAATTATTTATAATTATAAATTATTTGAAATTTAAAAATTATGACGGTATTTTAATCTATTTAGAGGAACTTGTAATATGATTGATAATCCACGATTGGATAGATAATTTAAATAAAATTTTTGTATGTTCGTTATAAAAAATTTTAATAATAATTTAATTAAATTTTTAATAATATAATAATATTTTATTTCAGATCAATATGAAATTTAAATTAAATATATGAGTTACATTTTATTATATAAGTGAATAATTAATTTAAATATTAATTTTAAAATGGATTTAATAATAAAATATACAAATTAGTATATTTGAATTTAGTTTTAAAATATGTACAAATTGCCCGTCGCTCCTATTTAGGATAAGTCGTAACAAAGTAAGTATACTGGAAAGTGTACTTAGAAGAAATATAGTTAAATAGATAATATTTATTTTGCTAATAAAAGTTAATTAATAAAATTTATTTTTATTTAAATGTATTTAAATATATGAGAGGATTGTTTTTAATAGTTTTATTAAAAAAAATAGTTATATAAATTTTTATTATAAGTAAAATAATTGAAATTAATAATATTTTTATAGATTAAGTATTGTAAAAGAAAATAGAGTATTATTTTATAATAAATATTCATTTTATTTTACCTTTTGTATCAGGGTTTATTAAATTAAATTAATATAATTTTTATTTTTCTCGAAATAAATTGATTTAAATATTTATTATAGTTAATGTGTAATTATTATTATAAATAAATATTTAGTAAATATATTTTATTCAAAATTTATATATCTAGTTATTTTATAAATAAATTTAATTTAATTAATATGATGTTAGGAAAATTTATTTTTATTTTTTTTAATTATTATTAATAATATAAATTGGGATAAACTAATTTATATTAATAATATTTTAATTAAAAAAATTATTTTTATAAAAATAATAATTTTTATTAATAAATAATTTATAATAATTAATAAATTTATAAGATTATTTTATTATTAATTTATTATTTATAAAATTATATTATTTAATTTAACTATAATAGTAATAATGATAAAATTAGTAAAATTATGTAAATTTAATTAATTTAATTTTTTTTTAGATTTAATTAAGGAATTAGGCAAAAATTTTTATTCACCTGTTTAATAAAAACATCGTTTATTTGATAATAATAATAAATTAGTTCTGCTCAATGAAATAATTTAAATAGCTGCAGTATTCTAACTGTACTAAGGTAGCATAATCAATTGATTTTTTAATGAAATCTAGAATGAAAGAATAAATGAAATAAATTCTGTCTTCAATTAAAATAATATTTAAATTTTATTATAAGTAAAAATTCTTATAAATTTATAAAAGACGAGAAGACCCTATAGAATTTTATTTATTTAATACTTATTTTATATTATTTATTATGATAATTATTAAATAAATTGTATTGGGGGTATATAAAAATTTAAATAATTTTTTAATTAGAAAAACAAAAATATTTGATTATTTTATATCTTTTATTAATAAAATTATAATAAATTACCTTAGGGATAACAGCGTTAAATTTTTAAATAGTTCATATTGATAAAAATTTTTGCGACCTCGATGTTGAATTAAAATAAATTATTGTTGTAGATGATAATAATATTTAGTCTGTTCGACTATTAAAATTTTACATGATTTGAGTTTAGATCGGTGTGAGCCAGATCGGATTCTATCTTTATAAAATTAATGTATTTTTGTACGAAAGGACTTTATACTTATAAAATTTATATAATTTATTGAATAATTAATAAATATAATTAAAA